GATTTGGATTTGGCGGCATGGCCGAGCGGTAAGGCGGGGGACTGCAAATCCTTTTTCCCCAGTTCAAATCCGGGTGTCGCCTAATCACCAAAAGAATCGACATACCTTCTTCTGTTTTGCTGATATAATTTGGAAAATTCTTTCCAGCGGAAGCAAACGGAGGAAACTGATATGCTAAATCCTGATAGTCCTTCAATTAGCAATGGAGTGTCTACGAGCCGGGTTTTGAATTAGATTGGATAGCAGGACGGAAATAGAATCCCTTTTTTAGTTATGAAAAGGCCAGAAGATACTTTAGTATACATATTCATCAAAGTCTTTGAGTACTCTGGCATTCAATCAATATTAATTCGATTGAATGGGTAATTCGCTTTTACTTAGATACTTTTATTCTTTTTTCGTTAACCTCTAGTCAAGAATAGAACATAATAAGACGCCCTCCGATTGTTTTCATAGAGACAATTAAAGAGACGGTAAGGATTAGATCAGAACAAAATGGGAAAGAAATAGGGTATGGGCTAGTAGTGATCTACTATCCTTCTATAAGTTTTTACTTAACTTAATGAAGGGCAACAAAAGAAAGAATAGATTTTTATTATTTCTACATATTAGTATCATTTCTTTGATACTTCCAAGGGGGTCTCCACATATTTTGCTTGTGCTTAACCTTTTCTGATTATACTCGAAATTTTTTAAGACCTTCTTAGAAGTTATAATTGGATTTATTGGATTGCTTCATCAACAATGTTAGGTCAGAATTACTTTTTGACTCTGCGTCAGTGATTCCACTATTATTTATTAGTGAACAATAATTCAATAATTCCTTCATAGAGATAGGGGACATAATTCACATGGATATAGTAAATCTCGCTTGGGCTGCTTTAATGGTAGTCTTTACATTTTCCCTTTCACTCGTAGTATGGGGAAGAAGTGGACTCTAGAAATACTACTAATTGAGTTTAGTAATTAAACTGTATCCATTTTTTTTTATTATAAATATTTCAGTTCCGAAAAGCCTTTTTTTAATTGAAATTTTACTATTTCAACACTATTTCAATTTAAAATTCAATTTTTAAATTGAAATAGAAATAAAAAATATCCGCATTTCCAAATTTTCTTGGGTTTTAGTGTAGTACTGTAGTTTATGAATAATATATATGAATAAAACTCTTTCAATCAAACAAATATTTAAAGAATTTCCGTGTTCGTATTTCGAAAGTAAAAAGAATACAAAGTAAAAGAAATACAAATGGTAGTAAATTTATTCCAACTGAATTCTTGATCAATTTTCTATTTCGATGAACCGACTCTTACCAAAATTAGATATGGACCGTGAGGAAGAGCTTAATTTTTTTATTTTACTTTTTTGTTTCTCCTTTTATTATTCAAAGATAAAATAGTTCTGTTATTACATTACGTAGATACACATTTTCTATCGGAAACAACACAGACATAGTAGTTGTCTAACCCGATACTACACAGACTAAAATATTGTCTTGGGCGAGTCACATATTGCGCACTTACTGTTTGTTTTAATATTTTGGAAATTTTATTTATGTTGTGTTTGTTTTATTGAACTCACTGTTCAAACGTTAAAAATTGACGAGGTTTACTAACCCTTTCCCCCTTTTTTAGAAATCCGAAGAAGTTTCCATGGATCATCTGTCAACTGATCGATCAATGACTTCTTCGTCGGAATGCTAATAAAAAGATTATTTTCTTTTATTATACTCATCGAAGAGGCCTTTGATTCTTTTGATCGGGATTCATATTGAAAATAATCAGCAATCCGGGAATTAGAATCGTACGAGTCGCTTTTCGATCATTTCTAATTGATTGAAATCAACACAAATTAAATACAAGACAGATGTATAAAGTTAAATACAAGACAGATGTATAAAGCAAAGAAATAGGGGGCACTATATACATTATATATATAATATGAAATTGATATCCATATATATACACCGATATATAGGAATATGACGATACTATTGTAGATTGATCTCTATTAAATTAACTTGCATTACAATACACCCTTATAGACTACAATAACATTATAGTAGTTATAGTATGGATAGTATGGTAGAAAGATTCAGATATTTCTTTCTACCATACTATGGTATCTCATAGAATACGGCTAATTCTAGTTTGCCCATTTCATAAGACGCGAAATTTGAATCCCTTTCTTCTGTTCAATTTTTGATAAGAACAAAAAAGTCAAGTTTAATTCAAATTAATCACCTTGGCTGACTGTTTTTACGTATATTATAAGTAAAAAAGCGGTAGGAACTAGAATAAACAGTGCAGTAGCAATAAATGCGAGAATATTTACTTCCATAATCTCATTGTTTCATTTTTCTTTAATTAACAATAACTCGGGAGTTAATCCCATAGAGATAATAAATCTTTCGCTTGTAAATTCAATGGGATGAATTACATCTCGATGATATTGAATCGGATCAATATCATGAATAACAATATCTGCACTATCAAATCA